AATCAGTTGCAGGCTATAATGTAGAATATGCGCGGGATGCGATCCTTAATAGTCCACTGTTGGCGGAAGCCAATGTCCCGGGGTCCCGGGGACTCATTCTGACTGAAACAAGGGGTGGGTCTTTACCAACTAAAAAATCTTAGATTTTAGGGAAGCCAAAAAACGTGAGCGCCCCTACGCGAGCCTTATTGAAAAGGCCCCTTACTATAGAACAAAGCAAGGGATTGAGCTGCGCGTTAGCGCTTTACTAATAACATAGAAATTTCTTGCTTGTTTAGTAAAGTCACGCTTTTCATTTTGATAGGAGTAGGTGCTTGCTGGGGCAGGGCACTCTTCATTCTTCATTTGAAACTCATGAATGTCGGGTCGGGGATTTCTTCCTTGTTATCAAAAAGGGAGTTGGGTAAAGCAAACTCCCTCCTTGGACGAGCACGGGGCTTAGTCAAGTAGAACCGGGTTGCGTTGCTTGATGCTCCGATCGAAAACAAATCAGTGGGGCCATGCCGGTATGACTGAATATGCGTTAGAAAGGTAAATCCCTCCCCTACGACACCAAAAAAACCGGGCCGAACTTCTAACTAACAGCCCGCCCGCTTCCATAGAACAATATCGTGGCAACGTAGACCTAAGTGGTCATATTGGATCCTTGGGAACCATCACAAGTACGGCCGGCCTATATTTAAACGAGAATGCCGTGTCGTCCAGCGGAGCCTAGAAGAAGGTGACTCGCGCAGACAGCTGACTCCTTTTCAATAGAAAGGAATAGCCAAACCAACCCAGCTGGCTGGTCAATCTCAGAGATCTTATCGGCCGGCAAACCGGAGACGGACGACCACGGTCCCGACCTTACCAGCACCGGAGGTGTACTAATCAATGAACCCCCGAAACCTACTTTCTTTTCTGACAAAATAAACCAAGCCTAACCGGTCACGACATGTTGTTGATATTGATGGAGTTTGAGGGACTTTCGCTGACTGAATCCATCCATAAACCTAGACCCCGCTTCGTAACCAAAGCGTCACGACAACATCCAAAGGTGACCTTTGGATTCTTAAGTAGGGGGCAAGGAGGAGCACGTAGGAATGCCGACCACTACATAAGCCACTAGTGGCTGAGAGAAAGCGAGCAGCACCTTGTATAGGTTGGGCTCCGCTTGAAGAAGCGAGCCCCCATCAGAGAAATTGCGCGCTAGCCTAGCTAGCTAGCGTTTTTCAGCTGGCTGTTATGTTAGTTGTAGCGCGCCTTCCCTCCTTCTCTCATTTCGGAAAGATTTAGCAGTCTTTTATTATGATGACCTGGTCGAGAGAGTACGATACATCGGTGTAAAAGATTGAGTGGGATCTGTGAGGTGTAGCTTAGTTCCCTCCGGAGGAGGGGTTCCCTTCGCAGAAGGGGCAGGGAACAATGCCTTGTCTATTAGTAACAAGACCCTCTTCGAAAGAGGCAGGGCTACCGGTCTACGAATAGCAAAAGAAGTATGGCTTGCTTGGAGAAAGATTCACCCCCAGAAGAGCAGAAGATGGGCGCCTGTCTTGCAGTAAGATAGTGCGCTTTGATACCTTTTCCCCAACGAACTGACCCAAGCCTCGTTTGAGTGAACTAAGGTTGAGGTGCCTCGCCCCTCTCCTTCAATAAGGTGATAGAAGCTAGTGGTCCCGATCAAGGCCTTGACAAGATTTATTGCCCCGATCTCTTTCCCGCGGAAGAATGTTTTCTTCTTAAGGCGATCCTTGAGTCCTATCTGACCTGACCAGAAAGCCTTTGGCACGGTACTTGTAACCGGATATATTTTGTTAGTAGCCGGGGAACCCCCTCTTCAGGCTAGGTGGAGTCCCCCTCTTCTTGATTAGGGCGAAGATATTGAGTCTGGATAAGTGGTCGAGACAACTACATGCCGTAACCAGCGTTCTTTACCGTAGCCACAACCGAAAACAGGAGGAGGTATTCGGAGAGTCACCTTGGCCTTTTTGCTCAAGAGACTGGCTATCTCTCTATTTTTCTTGGGGAAAGATAGAAGTGGAGTGATCCTTATATGTATGGGCGAGTTGGAGAGACTAGCACACCGCCTCTTTTTAACAGAAATAACGGTAAACCAGAGTGGCAACAGCATGGGCGGTGAGGGCGGATCGGGTACCATGAATATTTTTTAGAGGAATACCTTAAATACACTAATACGGATGCGGAAGTTCAGACATATGCCATAAAGTCAACCATGACTGGAGACAGGGTAAACGAGGGAGCTCTTGCTCCTTAGTTTCTTCTTCCATAAAGGCTAATTGCAGTCTTTTCTTTTAGTTTAGTTCATTAGCGAAACCCGGCTAAGGGAATACCCTAACATACACAGTAAAAAGAGGGTTATGAATGCCATAAGTTCCCCGCTGCAACTCCTTCTTGATCTTTGTCCCTCACAGCCCCAGATCGACTTATAAGTCTTGTTTGCTGGCCTTTGATTCCAGAAAGGGATACTTCTAGGCTTACGGAAAAAGGCGCTGTTGATCAGACGGAGGTCGGCGTACAGGCACAGCTCAAGCGCCCGTAAAGGCAGAGAGGACATGCGAGGCACCCCGGCTTCCAGCTCTATAGAGGGCTCTGTTTGGTTTGACTATCGTGAGAGACAATAAGTCTCGAAACAGCGGTCAGAAAGAGACCATACAATCTATTTTCGATATCGAGCAGACACTGGATTTTTCGATCCGACTGATTAGGTGTACACGGGCACGGGGAAGGCACCTACTACAACTCCAGCTTATGCTAGCCGAACTGTGAACTAAGGCTTGTAGCTGTAGTTTGAGATCAGAGAGAATAGAATGCCAGTTGATCACCGATAGGTGCTGTGATAGAGTCACTCGCTCTTCTGGGCTCGCGTCATAAACTTGCTCATTTGTTCAAGTGGCAGTTGGCTTCTTGTTCAGGGAAAGCGAAGCGCTCAAGCTCCGAGGGTCGTAGTAAACTCCTTCTTTTCTTTCTGATAGCTAGGAAGCCGAGTTGAACCAGCAATTCTCAAGTCAAGCGAGAAAGCAAGTGGATCAGAAAATTCTCTCGTGCTGGTAGCGAGGCAGATTGAGAGATTCTTTCTTTACAGACTCCGAGGCAGATGAAGAAAACCTATCTCTTTCCGCTTAGGTGCCGTCAAAGAACTCCTTAGTCAATAAAGCCCACGGCAGGTGCTGCTCTTAGTAAAGCAAGCATTAGTAGTATCGAGCTCGGTACTCGGTTGAAGGCTAGTCTTGTATTTCAAGGTCTTTTATGACTTTGATTTTTTGATTAAAAACTGAAATTAGAAATCTCATACGTGATGATCGAGATCACCAATTCGTCCTCCTAGTTTCTGAAAGCAACATCAACCAATGGCCATTGGCTATGTTATGGAGAACTCGCCATTCCTATCCTTGTACAGTAACCCTCGGAAACGAACTCTGAAATTTCGGGGCAGTCTGAGTGGGGTACAGGTGTTCAGAAGACCTTAGCCGAGAAATTCCGAAAAAGGAAGCGGAGGAGGACTAATGGAAAGCTTTCCTTGATATGAGTTAGCGGTAGGAAAGCTACGTACTGTGGATCGGCGACAAGAAGGCAGTCATTAGCTCACTTCAAGACGGTGGCTGTCGACCCTGCGGGGTTGGACTTACGAGACTAAAGGGGCTCTTATAAACCGTCAATCTGCCGAAAGGGTGCGAGACGGAGAGGAGAGGGAATTTCTTATGCCACATCGCTTATTCTTTCTAATGGATCTTACGGAGCCTGTTCATACACGACATGGTCGAGTCTGATCATAGAAAAGATTCTCTTCAAACGCCTCCTATGGGCTTACGCGGTGGTTGGAACAAAGACACATTTTTGATTATGAATTCTAATGTGGCAGATAAAAACATATATTCTGCACGGCCTAATCAATAGTTCAAGTCACACACTCCCATAATCCATTTTCTCTTCGGAAAATGCACTTCAACTATGAGTAATGAGTATTAAATAAATAATATAAATAAATAAGACATCTAGTACATTTTTTTTTTTTTTAGATAAATATCAAAATACATGTATTATTCTTTTCAATAATCCATATTTGTAGCAATGAAATACTATTGTCCCTACCCCAAGTGATAAATGATTGATTACAAATATGCTATATATTCTTTATAACGGGCCAGAAAGACCTTGCTTACGTATCATTAGGAAGTGCATTAACATAAATACGGCAGTAAGAAGAGGTAATACAAAAGTATGTAAACTAGAAAAACGGGTCAAAGTAGATTGTCCCACACCGCGCAATAACTCTACCAAAGGCGATCCTATTACAGGAATAGCTTCGGGCACACCTGTTACAATTTTGACTGCCCAATAACCAATTTGGTCCCAGGGTAAGGAATAACCAGTTACACCAAAAGATGCGGTCAATACACCTAAAACCACACCTGTAACCCAAGTAAATTCGCGAGGTTTTTAAATCCACCGGTGAGATACACACGAAATACGTGCAGAATCATCATTAGGACCATCATACTAGCTGACCACCGATGAACTGATCGGATTAACCAACCAAAGTTGGCTTCAGTCATTATATATTGAACAGAAGCAAAAGCCTCCGTAACGGTCGGACGGTAATAAAAAGTCATAGCAAACCCTGTAGCTACTTGTACTAAAAAACAAGTAAGCGTAATTCCTCCTAGACAATAAAATAGATTGACATGAGGAGGAACATATTTACTAGTTATATCATCTGCAATTGCCTGAATTTCAAGACGTTCTTCGAACCAATCATAGATTTTATTGAGATAGGTAAACCCCAAAAGACTCCCCTCCAAGAACCGTATATGAGAATTTCACCTCGTACGGCTCAAACAGAAACACCCCAATACTAGTTCTACCGGATATGTGTAAAAGTTTGAAACTTTTTAATTCTATGATTCACTTTTTTATGAAAATACGAAAGAATCAAAATCCGAAAGATCTTTCTTGTGGTTCTAATGCCAAAATATCAAGTCGGCTCATTCGTCTTTATGTTGATGATTATAGGCCTCTTGAATCTTCTATTTACCTATTATCGTTATTGTTTTGTTATTATTTGTTGTGTGTAATACGACTTACTTTACTGCCGTTTTCTTTCTTATTGATAGGAATTCTCTTGTTAAGACCCCGTGAATCAATTAAAACCTCAGATTCATACTAGAACCACGATGATTCAATAAAACCCTTTCAAACTAATTGCAAAAATTCCTTGAGTAAGAACCTTGGATCATCACTTCATTTAATGAATAAATATAATGACTAAAAATCAAAAGTTTGTCTTTTGATCAAAATAAGCATAAAAGGGGTTTGAAAGAATCAAAATCTTTCAATTTAGAACTTATAAATCTAACAAATGGGAGCCCGGCCGCGTGGTCTGAATATTAAGTATGAATCATAGTTCTAATACTTTGTATTCTATTTGATACATTTCGTGCTTCAGATACTCAAAATGAATATCCGACGAAGTAAAACCATCTCTATCAAGATGACAGACTCGTTTTCTGTACTATCCATAGGATCCATTATAACAATATAACAAGTCACACACTCATATTCCGGAAATACAGAAACAAAGAAATTCCACGGTCGAACTACCAAAATAGAATGGGATAAAAATAAGAGACCTAATTGCTTCACTTTGTATTGAAAAGTTAGTCAATAGTTCTTATGAATCTAATTCATTGAAATTTCGTCCAAAATGGAAGAATTATCAATTTCCAAAATAATAGATAGGAATACCGCAAAAAGGGCCATTGCGAGACCCATCAAAGGAGTAGTTCCCCACCCAGGAGCTACTTTACCATATTCTGAATTCAATGGTTTCAATAAACTCCCTACAAGAGTTTGTCTTGGACGAGATTTAGAACCGCCCTCAACGATTTGTGTAGCCATAAAACCCTATTTCTTATTCATTGAGATCTGTTGACTTTGTATACCATTCCGTTGTAAATAAATGATCTTATCATAGATCCATTGTGGTCTTGAAACTATATAATAATGGAAACAGCAACCTTAGTTGCCATCTTTATATCCGGTTTACTTGTAAGTTTTACTGGGTACGCCTTATATACTTCTTTTGGGCAACCCTCTCAACAACTAAGAGATCCATTCGAGGAACACGGAGACTAGTTGAAGTAATGAGCCTCCCAATATTTATATTGGGAGACTCATTACTTTCAATTGAGATAATGAAAAAGCATTTCACTTTTTAGTTGGAACTTTAGGCGGTTCTCGAAAAAGATAGCGAAAAAAGTATTCCTAGAGTTGAGACTAGGAGGAATGTATAAACCAATGCTTCCATAGATTCGATCGTGGTTTAACAATTAGAACTTCCATACCTGTTTATTGGGAATCGTCGTCCGGATAAAGAAAGAGCAAGAGTCAAAGAAAAGGCAGCGATTCAAATCAAGGTTTATCCGGTACCCTATAGCAAAATCAAATCACAAAACGAAAGATGAAAAATAACAAAACAATATTGTATTAGACTGCTTGTCTTCTTGTAGTTGGATCTCCAAGTTTTGGAATGCTCAAAATTCCACTTGAGCATCCAAATCTGGATCAATACCAGCAAAAACGTCTCTGAACAAGGTTCGAGAACCATGCCAAATGTGTCCGAAGAAAAAGAGCAGAGCAAATGAAGCATGTCCAAAAGTAAACCAACCCCTCGGGCTGCTACGAAAAACACCATCGGATTTCAAAGTAGCACGATCTAATTCAAAAATTTCACCGCATATTTTTTCACAGTAGCAGGATCACTATAACCCACCCCATTGAGTTCACCGCCATAGAACTCAACAGTTACACCTACTTGTTCGACACTATATTTCGATTCTGCCCTTCTAAAAGGAACATCGGCTCTAACAATCCCGTCTCCGTCTACCAAAACAACAGGAAATGTTTCAAAAAAGTAGGCATACGACGTACAAAAAGTTCACGCCCTTCTTTATCTCTAAAGAGAGGGTGTCCTAACCACCCAACAGCGATTCCATCCCCGTTATCCATTGAGCCCGCTCTGAATAATCCCCCTTTTGCCGGATTATTTCCGATGTAATCATAAAAAGCGAATTTTTCAGGAATTTTAGACCAAGCTTCAGATAGACTTTGATTTTCGGCTAGTCCAGCACCAACTCTTCGATATATTTCTTGTTGGAAGTCTCCTTGATCCCATTGATAACGAGTGGGACCAAATAATTCAATCGGGGTAGTTGCCGAACCATACCACATAGTTCCAGCAACTACAAAAGCTGCAAAAAGACAGCAGCGATACTACTGGAAAGGACGGTTTCAATATTTCCCATACGTAATCCTACAAGTCCTAGCTTTTGCAATTGGAAAAGTTAGATGTCGAAGCTAGGTTCAGGGAGCTGGTCCCGAAGCAAGAAAAAGCCATGCCTCAACTACGTGGTTGCCTGCCATTTCCATAGTTTGAGCTTTCCGCCCTATCGGATAAGAACAACCAGGTGAAGACTTTTGCAGCTAGATTGGACTAATTGTTTTGATTACCGGAGGCATAAGGATAGCACTCAGCCTGCTGGGTTCGGGAACTCTGCCTATCTCAATCCTTGGATGCCGGGATGAGAGAAGTGAAAAAGGCAAGGCCGGCTTTGCTTCAGATGTAGTGGATCGGTATTCTGCTATTCTCTATCGCTTGATACCGGACATAGAACCTCTCTCTATCAACCCAACTGTCTAACCTTTCTTTTACCCTCATTACGTACTAGCGAAGCATGAAAGGAAAGTCACATTGTTCATCAAAGTTACACTCGTTAGAATGTTTTTTCCTATATAACTTTGTGAATTGAATAATTCACGCCTAGAAACATTTTTGCTTTCTACCCGGCTTTCTTTCTTTTATGTACCCACGCCCGCCTCCACAGTGAAGCTTCCGGCTTACTGAGCTCATAAAATGGCGAATCAATTCATTTGAAAGAGAAAGTCGGGTCTAGCTGATTCCCGAGTTGACCAATGAGAAATGGGTAGGAATAGCAGGCAGGACCTAAACGAGCTAGGCTTAGCCAGTTATCCTTTAGAATAACAGCTATTCTTAATGCCGCTCGGGTCAAGGCTGCCGCTCGGTCCTAAGACAGATCAAAGAAGAGTGGGGAATCTCTCGCTGGTTTTTAGAATTCGACATCAGGAAGTGTTTTCACACCATCGACCGACATCGACTCATCCCAATCTTTAAGGAAGAGATCGACGATCCCAAGTTCTTTTACTCCATTCAGAAAGTCTTTTCCGCCGTAGGGATAATGGAACTATGAACTCCTATTACAATCCTAAGTAAGGAGCAAATTCACTGAGCCTTCAAACTTTGCTTTCTCGCTGGCTTGATATAGTCCAGCTTTCTAATGGTGTCCAAAGGGCGGAGTAACCCTTCTTTATAGTCAACTAAAAGGACAGGAACTTCAATATATACTGCTGCAAGAAACCTGATTTGATCGGCATCGGCTGGACCGTCTTACCTCGCTTCGCTTCAAAAGCAACTCCCTCCCAAATGCATAAGGGGCATTAAGATAATCAATTTACCATATGAGACTGCTACTAGAGAAATTACCCCGGACTGAGACGAGGCTGGAACTGAGCTATTGCCCCCAATGGGACGGCTCTTAATAAAGGTCTTAAAACACCTAAAAGCACTCCCTTACAACAGGGAAGGCATCAACTAGTATCTTAGATATTCCAAATCTAAGAACCCAAAGAGCACCCATCAAACCACCTCTAGTCCGGGACCCATTTCTACAGTTCGGGTGCCAGAGTCCTACTGGAGGCCCATACGCAACCTACGTCTGTTGGGGAGGCTGCCCCTACCCTAAGCCGGGCGACGTACGGTGTGACAGACAAAGAAGATATGCGTGGGATTTGTTACCGTACGAAGGGGTAATCCGACCACCAGTTTCATCCAACGACATCGAGGGAAACCCCAAGTCAGGGGGGCAAGTAGAAAAAATGGAATATGAAATCGTGGATACACAAGCCCGGAACCACTCACACCATGACGAGGTGAAAGCAAACTACTGCAGCATTCTCAATATATCAGAAGATATCAAAGGAAGGGCGGCTACTATTAAGAAGGAGAGTGCGCGCTTCCCTTCACGGATAAGACGGTGCAGACGAAAAAGAGTCTGCATGATCGTCCGCTACCTTAGATTATACATCAGTCTTCGCCTAACCAACATTACTGCATGGAATACTCGTGCATACAGATAAAAGCCCCTCTAGCTCCAGGTTTCAGGAGGGGTACCCCCTCCTTATACGCCCTACTTTTCCTACTAAAACTAACCGCTTTCACTAACAGAGCAGCTTCCACTCCTTAAAGCACTATCGCTTCCTACAGCTTGAAGTCCGTACATAATATTAGCTATTATATAATAAGATTAAGATGCTCGAAAGGGTTCTTAGTCAAGCCAGAAAGGTGGTTCTAAAACCACAGTTTTTTCGAGAAAAGGTCCCATCCTTCAATATCATGATTGGGTCGACCAGGCCAGATCATGATGTAGACGCGAATACACACTCTAATATGAAAAATCGCATTTCTATTTTCTTTTTCTAACACAATCTCACTACTTTTTTTCTTTTTAGTGGCGTAGGTTTGTTTATTTTAGGCTTCGATTTACATCTCCTTCTTATCAAAATGGAATCCCTTCTTCTTGGAAAAGGACTCTCCTTTTTATTACAAAGGGTCGGGTGGGAAGTAGGTCTCTTTTGTCACTCCTTTTTGCTCTGATAAATCTGGAAGACGCACCCACTCGAGGTAACATGATGTTACCTTACAGTGATTCTACTTCGAGCCCAAAGCTGCCTTTTCCCGCCTCATCACCCGTACCCTCAATATCAAGCGGGGCAGCTCGCTATTTGATGAGTGGTTTGGTACCCAAACGGGGAGGTATCTTCTGTGGCCCCAGACCAGGAGAGGCAGCGGCAGCAAGAAGCTTCCGTGGCCCCAGACCAGGGGCAACCCTCTAACCCCCAGCTATTCCACGAAGTCAAGGGGAGACTC